GTTAATGTAGCTTAACTAAAGCAAAGCACTGAAAATGCTTAGATGGACCATAACAAGTCCCATCGACATAAAGGTTTGGTCCTAGCTTTTCTGTTAATTTTTATTAGACCTACACATGCAAGTTTCCGCTGACTGGTGAGAATGCCCTTAAAGTTAATAATTATAACTACAAGGAGCAGGTATCAGGCTCACCACAGGTAGCCCACTACACCTTGCTAAACCACACCCCCACGGGCCACAGCAGTGACTAAAATTAAGCAATAAACGAAAGTTTGACTAAATCATAATCTATTCAGGGTTGGTAAATTTCGTGCCAGCCACCGCGGTCATACGATTAACCCAAATAAACAGAAAAACGGCGTAAAGCGTGTTTAAGTCAAACAAAAAATAAGGCTAATATGCCACTAAACTGTAATACGCTCTAGTTGACATTAAAATAAATTACTAAAGTAGCCTTAACTTTACTGAATACACGATAGCTAAGACACAAACTGGGATTAGATACCCCACTATGCTTAGCCATAAACTCAAATAATCAATAAACAAGATTATTCGCCAGAGAACTACTAGCAACTGCTTAAAACTCAAAGGACTTGGCGGTGCCCTAAGCCCATCTAGAGGAGCCTGTTCTATAATCGATAAACCCCGATAAACCTTACCCCCTCTTGCCAATACAGCCTATATACCGCCATCGTCAGCTCACCCCACTAGGGAAATAAAGTAAGCAAGACTACAATACATAAAAACGTTAGGTCAAGGTGTAGCATATGAGGAGGAAAGAAATGGGCTACATTTTCTATATTAGAACATGAACGAACTATATCTTGAAAATATAAGATATATGAAGGAGGATTTAGCAGTAAATTAAGAATAGAGAGCTTAATTGAACTAGGCAATAGGACGCGCACACACCGCCCGTCACCCTCCTCAATTTAAACCTTAATTATAACTAATCAAATTACCACATAAAAGAGGAGAAAAGTCGTAACATGGTAAGTGTACTGGAAAGTGCACTTGGAGTATCAAAATGTAGCTTAATCCAAAGCATTTAGCTTACACCTAAAAGATTTCAGCTAATACTGACCATTTTGAGCCAATCAAAAGCCTCCCCACCTCAAGAATCAATTATTTAAATTATTCACCAAAACATTTACAAATCCAAGTATAGGTGATAGAAAAGATCACATGAGCGCAATAGCTATAAGTACCGCAAGGGAAAAATGAAAGACAAATTTAACAGCACTAAAAAGCAAAGACTAAACCTTTTACCTTTAGCATAATGATTTAGCCAGAATACTCGGACAAAAAGAATTTAGCCCGTCTTCCCGAAATCAAGTGAGCTACTATAAAAGTAGCACCAAGAGCCAACTCTTCTATGTAGCAAAATAGTGAGAAAATTCTATAGTAGAGGTGAAAAGCCTACCGAACTTGAAGATAGCTGGTTATCCAAAACATGAATTTTAGTTCAACTTTAAATTTAATAAAAGTACACTATAAACTTAACTTAAATTTAAAAGCTAATCAAAAGTGGGACAGCCCTTTTGACTAAGTAGACAAACTTACTTAGAGGATAATGATAAACTCACACACATTGTAGGCCTAAAAGCAGCCATCAATTAAGAAAGCGTTAAAGCTCAAACCATTAAACACACTAAATTACCTAAATAATATCAAATTCCCTAATAATTAGTTATTGGATGACTCTATAAACCTATAGAAGACATACTGCTAAAATCAGTAACAAGAAACACTTTCTCCAAGCATAAGCCTAAATTAGCAACGGAACACCCACTAACAATTAACAACCAGATAATAAAAACCATTAACTAGTAACCTATTACACCAATTGTTAACCCAACACAGGAATGCGTATAAAGGAAAGATTAAATAGAATAAAAGGAACTCGGCAAACTCTAACCCCGCCTGTTTACCAAAAACATCACCTCTAGCATACTAAATATTAGAGGCCACGCCTGCCCAGTGAGTCTAACTTCAACGGCCGCGGTATCCTGACCGTGCAAAGGTAGCATAATCACTTGTCCCTTAAATAGAGACTTGTATGAATGGCATCACGAGGGTTTAACTGTCTCTTATTCTAAATCAGTGAAATTGACCTCCCCGTGCAGAGGCGGGGATTAACCTACAAGACGAGAAGACCCTGTGGAGCTTAAAGTTCATAGCTTACAGCCAAACCTAATTCATCCAATAGGAATAAATGACAACACTATTAAGCTATAACTTTTGGTTGGGGTGACCTCGGAGTATAAAACAACCTCCGAATAGTATTACTAAGATTAACTAATCTAAGTGCATAAAGCCTATTATTGACCCAAATATTGATCAACGGACCAAGTTACCCCAGGGATAACAGCGCAATCCTATTTTAGAGCCCATATCGACAATTAGGGTTTACGACCTCGATGTTGGATCAGGACATCCAAATGGTGTAACCGCTATTAATGGTTCGTTTGTTCAACGATTAAAGTCCTACGTGATCTGAGTTCAGACCGGAGAAATCCAGGTCGGTTTCTATCTGTATATTTATTTCTCCCAGTACGAAAGGACAAGAGAAATAAGGCCAACATTACTCAATGAGCCTTAAGAACAAGACATGAATTTATCTAAACATCCTATTCTAACAAATAAATGCTCAAGAAAAGAGTTATTAAGGTGGCAGAGATGGTAATTGCATAAAACTTAAACCTTTATAATCAGAGGTTCAACTCCTCTCCTTAATAGGTGTATATTATAAACTTATTACTCTATATCATCCCAATCCTACTAGCAGTTGCATTTCTAACACTAATTGAACGCAAAGTACTAGGCTACATACAGTTCCGCAAAGGCCCTAACATTGTAGGTCCCTATGGACTCCTTCAACCAATTGCTGACGCAGTGAAACTATTTACAAAAGAACCATTACGACCATTAACATCATCCCTCTCAATATTTATTCTAGCCCCAATCCTAGCCCTAACACTTGCTCTTACTATCTGAACCCCACTTCCAATACCATATACACTTCTTGACCTAAACCTAGGCCTTCTTTTTATTCTAGCCCTATCTGGATTATCAGTCTACTCAATCCTATGATCAGGCTGAGCATCCAACTCAAAATACGCTTTAATCGGGGCCTTACGAGCAGTGGCCCAAACCATTTCCTACGAAGTAACACTGGCCATTATTCTACTCTCCATTATACTTATTAATGGCTCATTTACACTAAAAAATCTAATTACAACACAAGAAAATATATGGCTTATCATTTCTACATGACCATTAGCCATAATATGATACATCTCAACACTCGCAGAAACTAATCGAGCTCCATTTGACCTAACCGAAGGAGAATCTGAACTCGTCTCAGGATTCAATGTTGAATATGCTGCAGGACCTTTCGCCATATTTTTCCTAGCAGAGTATGCTAATATCATAGCAATAAATGCCATCACAACTATCCTATTCTTAGGATCCTCTATTAACCCAAACTTCACTCACCTAAATACTATAACATTCATAATTAAAACTTTAATCCTAACACTCTTATTTTTATGAATTCGTGCCTCCTACCCACGATTTCGATATGATCAACTAATATATTTATTATGAAAAAATTTTCTTCCTATAACACTAGCCATATGCCTATGATTCATCTCTATCCCAATTGCACTATCATGTATTCCACCACAAATATAAGAAACATGTCTGACAAAAGAATTATCTTGATAGGGTAAAAAATAGGGGTGAAAGCCCCCTTGTTTCTAGAACAATAGGATTTGAACCTATATCAAAGAACTCAAAATCCTCCGTGTTTCCTTTACACTACATTCTAGTAAGGTCAGCTAAATAAGCTATCGGGCCCATACCCCGAAAATGTTGGTTCACCCCCTTCCCATACTAATGTCACCATATATTCTTCTAATCATTACCACAAGCCTCCTATTAGGTACTTCCTTAACCCTATTTAGTAACCACTGATTGCTAGCATGAATAGGGCTAGAACTAAATACCTTAGCCATCATCCCTATAATAACTCACCCAAACCACCCACGAGCTACAGAATCAGCTATCAAATATTTTTTAACCCAAGCAACCGCCTCCATAATAATTATATTCTCAATCATCTACAACGCTTGAATAACAAATCAATGAACATTACTTCAAATATCTGACCACACAGCATCTACACTAATAACCATAGCCCTCGCAATCAAACTAGGACTAGCCCCATTCCATTTCTGAGTGCCTGAAGTAACTCCAGGCATCCCACTCTCATCTGGCATAATTCTATTAACCTGACAAAAAATTGCCCCAACAGCATTACTATACCAAATTTCACCATCCCTGAATATAGAAATCCTAATTTTACTAGCCATTTTATCAACAATACTAGGAGGCTGAGGTGGACTCAATCAAACCCAAATACGAAAAGTCTTAGCCTACTCATCAATCGCACACATAGGATGAACAGTGATTATCGCCCTTATTAACCCAAACTTAACTATTCTAAGCCTAATAATCTATATCATGACCACTCTAACCCTATTTATGACACTAAACTTATCTTCAACAACAAAAATCAAATCAATCAGCAATTTATGAAACAAATCAACTCCTATGACCATAATTGTTTTCCTAACTATACTCTCATTAGGAGGACTACCACCATTAACTGGATTTATACCAAAATGACTAATCCTACAAGAACTAATTATCAACAACAACCCCACCATAGCTATTATTATGGCCCTCTCAGCCCTACTAAACTTATTTTTTTATATACGAATTATCTACGTATCATCATTAACAATATTCCCAACCAGTAATAACTTAAAACATCACTGATTCTTCTCCCAAACAAAAACCACTAATATAATCCCTACCTTAACTACCATTTCATCCATATTACTCCCACTAACTCCAATTCTCATTATTATAACCTAACTAAGAATTACAAGCCTTTATCTTGCATCATCCGAACGCAAATCGAACACTTTAATTAAGCTAAATCCTTATTTACTAAAGCTTCGGCGGCCATTAGACCACTTCTCTGAATTTGCAATTCAGCGTAATATATACTTCAAAACTAATATACTAAAGGCTTAGGTTCAATCAAGACCAAAGGCCTTCAAAGCCTTAAGCAGATGTGAAATCATCTAGCCTTTATCTCAATATCACCTACCTCACGCCTTTGTAAGAAAGAAAAAGGCGTGAGGGGGGGGGGGGGCCCTCATATAAAATGTCCTACTAAATTGGAAGGTATTTATCCTACTTACTCTTAGTTAACAGCTAAGCGCCTAAACATTTGGCTTCAATTTACTGGTAAAAAGAGATTTTAATCTCTGTCTTTGAATTTACAGTTCAATGCTTACCTCAGCCATTTTACCTATGTTCATTAATCGTTGATTATTTTCAACCAACCACAAAGATATTGGCACCCTTTACCTATTATTTGGTGCATGAGCAGGCATAGTAGGTACAGCCTTAAGCTTATTAATCCGTGCAGAACTAGGTCAACCAGGGACTCTAATTGGAGATGACCAAATTTATAATGTAATTGTTACCGCACACGCCTTTGTTATAATTTTTTTTATAGTAATACCTATTATAATTGGAGGTTTTGGCAACTGACTAGTCCCACTAATAATTGGAGCCCCAGATATAGCGTTCCCACGAATAAATAACATGAGCTTCTGACTTCTACCCCCTTCTTTTCTTCTTCTACTTACATCATCAACAGTCGAAGCTGGTGCAGGGACCGGATGAACAGTCTACCCTCCTTTAGCAGGAAACCTAGCCCACGCTGGTGCTTCAGTAGATCTAGCAATCTTTTCACTTCACTTAGCCGGTATCTCATCTATCTTAGGCGCAATTAATTTTATTACCACCATTATCAACATGAAACCACCCGCTTTATCACAATATCAAACCCCATTATTCGTCTGATCCGTGATAATTACAGCAGTTCTACTCCTCCTATCTTTACCAGTATTAGCAGCAGGAATTACTATACTTCTAACAGATCGAAATCTTAACACTACATTCTTTGACCCTGCAGGAGGTGGAGACCCAATCCTATATCAACACTTATTCTGATTTTTTGGACATCCAGAAGTATACATTTTAATTCTTCCAGGTTTTGGTATCATTTCCCATATTGTAACCTACTATTCTGGCAAAAAAGAACCTTTCGGATATATGGGAATAGTATGAGCAATAATATCAATTGGTTTCCTAGGGTTTATCGTATGGGCTCATCATATATTTACTGTAGGCTTAGATGTAGACACCCGAGCATACTTTACATCAGCCACTATAATTATTGCTATCCCAACAGGAGTGAAAGTATTTAGTTGACTTGCGACTCTTCATGGAGGTAATATCAAATGATCACCTGCTATACTCTGAGCCCTAGGATTTATCTTCCTTTTTACAATTGGAGGATTAACTGGTATTGTTTTAGCTAATTCCTCACTAGATATTGTTCTTCACGATACCTACTATGTAGTTGCTCACTTTCATTATGTCTTATCTATAGGAGCCGTATTTGCCATTATAGGTGGATTTGTTCACTGATTCCCATTATTCACCGGATATACACTAAATAATTTATGAGCCAAAATTCACTTCTCCATTATATTTGTTGGAGTAAACATAACATTTTTTCCTCAACACTTCCTAGGACTCTCTGGCATACCACGACGTTACTCAGACTACCCAGACGCTTATACCATATGAAATGTCCTATCATCAATTGGCTCTTTCATCTCACTCACAGCCGTCATCCTGATAATATTCATTATTTGAGAAGCCTTTGCAGCTAAACGTGAAGTACAAACCGTAGAACTTACCACAACTAATATTGAGTGGCTTTACGGCTGTCCCCCACCTTATCATACATTCGAACAACCTGTATACGTAAAAGCTTAATCAAGAAAGGAAGGAATCGAACCTCCTAAAATTGATTTCAAGTCAACCTCATAGCCTCTATGACTTTCTCCTAAGATATTAGTAATAAATATTACATAACTTTGCCATAGTTAAATTACAGGTTTAATCCCTGTATATCTTATATGCCTTATCCTATACAACTCGGCTTTCAAGATGCTACTTCACCAATTATAGAAGAACTAATATATTTTCATGACCATACCCTAATGATCGTATTTCTAATTAGTTCACTTGTCCTATATATTATTATCCTAATACTTACTACAAAATTAACCCATACAAGCACTATAGATGCACAAGAAGTAGAAACAATCTGAACTATTCTACCTGCAGTGATTCTAGTATTAATTGCTCTACCATCCCTTCGCATTTTGTATATAATAGATGAAATCTACAACCCATACCTAACAGTAAAAGCTATAGGACACCAATGATACTGAAGCTATGAATACACTGACTACGAAGACCTAACGTTTGACTCGTATATAATCCCTACACAAGAACTAACCCCAGGCCAACTGCGACTTCTAGAAGTAGATAACCGAGTAGTTCTCCCAATGGAACTACCAATTCGCATACTAATTTCGTCAGAAGACGTTTTACACGCATGAGCAGTGCCATCATTAGGACTAAAAACAGACGCAATCCCTGGGCGATTGAATCAAGCTACTTTAACATCAACTCGCCCAGGGGTATATTATGGACAATGTTCAGAAATCTGTGGCTCCAACCACAGCTTTATGCCCATTGTGCTAGAAATAACCACACTAAAATATTTTGAAAAATGATCTTCTATAATGCAATCATTTTTGAGTAGTCAATAAAATACTATCAGTATTACAGGAATTAAACATTCCCTCAAAACAAATGCCACAACTAGATACCTCTACATGATATATAACTATCTCCCTTATAGTCGTAGCACTATTTTGCATCTACCAATTAAAAATATTAAATCACTCACTAACCTCTATCACCCCACAAGACGAAAAACCACTACATCATAAAATCCAACTCCCTTGAGACAAAAAATGAACGAAAATTTATTTGCCCCATTCATCACCCCTACTATCCTAGGTATTACTACACTACCAATCATCATATGCTTCCCATGTCTACTACTTAGTTCACCTAAACGTTGACTACCAAATCGCATCCTAATTATACAGATCTGATTAATTCGTTTAGTCACCAAACAAATAATAGTTATACATAACAAACAAGGTCGAGCTTGAACTCTAATGCTCATATCACTTATGCTTTTCATTGCATCAACCAACCTGCTAGGACTTCTCCCATACTCATTTACCCCAACCACTCAACTTTCTATAAATATTGGTATGGCTATCCCTCTATGGCTTGGCACAGTAGTGATAGGCTTCCGAAACAAACCTAAAATAGCCCTAGCCCACTTTCTTCCACAAGGAACACCAACACCACTGATTCCAATGCTTATTATTATTGAAACAATCAGCCTATTCATCCAACCACTAGCCCTAGCAGTACGGCTAACAGCTAATATCACCGCTGGACACCTACTCATTCACCTAATTGGCTCAGCTACCCTGGCCTTATCATCTATTAGCATAACAGTATCAACTATTACATTTACAATTCTATTCCTTCTGACAATCCTGGAACTAGCAGTAGCCGTTATCCAAGCTTATGTTTTCACACTTCTAGTAAGCCTATACTTACATGATAACTCATAATGACCCACCAAACACACGCATACCATATAGTAAACCCAAGCCCTTGACCACTTACAGGAGCCCTATCCGCCTTACTATTAACATCAGGCCTTATCATATGATTTCATTTCAACACCCACATCTTAATAACCATTGGCTTCACATGCATACTCCTTACAATATATCAATGATGACGAGACATTGTACGTGAAGGAACATTTCAAGGACATCATACCCCAGTAGTACAAAAAGGATTACGCTATGGTATAATTCTATTCATCATCTCAGAAGTATTCTTCTTCCTGGGATTTTTCTGAGCTTTCTATCACTCAAGCCTAGCGCCAACCCCAGAACTAGGAGGTTGCTGACCACCTACTGGAATTAACCCTTTAAACCCACTTGAAGTTCCACTGCTGAATACATCAATTCTCCTAGCATCAGGGGTATCCATCACATGAGCCCATCATAGCTTAATAGAAGGCAACCGAAAACAAATAATCCAAGCCTTACTAATTACTATCCTATTAGGACTATATTTCACTATTCTACAAGCCATAGAATACTATGAATCATCATTCACAATCTCAGATGGAATTTACGGCTCCACTTTCTTCGTAGCCACAGGCTTTCACGGCCTACACGTAATTATCGGCTCAACTTTTTTAATTGTCTGTATACTTCGACAATTCAACTATCATTTTACATCCACCCACCACTTTGGATTTGAAGCTGCTGCCTGGTATTGACATTTCGTAGACGTAGTCTGATTATTCCTATACGTCTCGATCTACTGATGAGGCTCTTATTTTTCTAGTATAATTAGTACTACTGATTTCCAATCATTAAGTTCTGGGTAAAACCAGGGAAAAATAATCAACTTAATAATCACACTCCTCATTAACATTGCATTATCCACAATTATTGTTCTAATCGCCTTTTGACTTCCACAACTTTACCTTTACCTAGAAAAATCCAGCCCATACGAATGTGGTTTCGACCCACTAGGTTCCGCCCGACTACCATTCTCGATAAAATTTTTCCTGATTGCTATTACATTTCTCCTATTTGACTTAGAAATTGCTCTGCTACTTCCACTACCATGAGCAATCCAACTACCCACTCCAAAATCTATACTAACATTATCTTATTGTCTTATTATTCTTTTAACCTTAGGATTAGCTTACGAATGGACCCAAAAAGGATTAGAATGAACCGAATAGGTTTTTAATCTAACTAAGATAATTGATTTCGACTCAATAAATCATGGTCTTAATCCATGAATACCTTATGATACCAATTAGCCTTAGTCTGACAATAGCATTCTCACTAGCCCTAGCTGGAACCTTAATTTACCGATCCCATCTAATATCAACACTCCTATGCCTAGAAGGAATAATGCTATCACTATTTATCCTTATAGCCATACTAATCTCACACTTCCATATATTCTCAATGTCAATAGCCCCTCTCATCCTCTTAGTATTCTCAGCATGTGAAGCAGGCATTGGCCTGGCTCTACTAGTAAAAATTTCAGCCAACTACGGCAATGACTACGTACAAAACCTAAATTTATTAAAATGCTAAAAATTATTCTTCCAACCTTTATACTAATCCCACTTACCTGGCTCTCTAATTCCTTATGATTATGAATCAACTCCACCTCCCATAGTCTACTTATTAGCCTTATTAGCCTGTTACTACTATACCATTACTCAGATCTAGGATACAACTACAATCCTTCCTTCTATATAGACTCCCTATCAAGCCCTCTTATTGTTCTATCCTGCTGACTATTACCATTAATAATAATTGCTAGTCAAGGTCACCTTACCAAAGAATCAATAAATCGAAAAAAAATCTACGTCACCATACTTATTTTACTTCAACTATCACTAATCATAGCTTTCTCATCATCAGAAATAATTATATTCTACATCCTATTTGAGACTACATTAATCCCCACCCTGATTGTAATTACACGCTGAGGAAACCAAAATGAACGACTTAACGCCGGCCTGTATTTTTTATTTTATACTCTAGTAGGGTCTCTACCTCTTTTAGTAGCCTTATTACAAATATACACTAATTCAGGATCCCTACATATCTTTATAAACTCTATACTACCTCAAGCCATAAATCCATCAATTTCTAATTCGACCTTATGATTCGCCTGTATAATCGCATTCATAGTTAAAATACCCCTGTATGGCCTCCATTTATGACTACCAAAAGCACACGTAGAAGCTCCTATCGCCGGCTCTATAGTACTAGCCGCCATTTTGCTAAAACTAGGCGGTTATGGAATTATGCGAATTACAATCTTTACCGAACCAATCACAACAAACCTCTATTACCCATTTATTATCCTTTCTTTATGGGGCATGATTATAACAAGCTCCATCTGCCTTCGCCAAACAGACTTAAAATCCTTAATTGCCTACTCTTCAGTAAGCCATATAGGGCTAGTAATTGTAGCAGCCCTTATACAATCCACCCTTAGTTTCATAGGGGCTACAACCCTGATAATTGCACACGGGCTTACATCTTCCATATTATTTTGTCTTGCTAACACTAACTACGAACGCATCCACAGTCGAACATTAATATTAGCTCGAGGCTTACAAACAGCCCTTCCACTTATATGCATTTGGTGACTAATAGCAAGCCTAACTAATCTAGCCCTACCACCAACAATTAATCTATTAGGAGAATTAAAAGTAATCGTAGCCTCTTTCTCATGATCTAATTTCTCCATCATCCTCCTAGGCCTAAATACTGTGATCACAGGCCTCTACTCACTTTACATATTTGTCACATCCCAACGAGGCAAATTTACACACCACCTACACCCAATTAACCCATCATTCACACGAGAGCATACACTTATGTCCCTTCACCTAATCCCCCTTATAATATTATCCATCAACCCAAAATTTATTTTAGGCATTACATACTGTAAATATAGTTTAACTAAAACATTAGATTGTGGATCTAAAAATATGAGTTTAAATCTCCTTATATACCAAGAAAGACCCAAGAACTGCTAATTCCTAATTCCATGTCTAACCCCATGGCTTTCTTACTTTTAAAGGATAGTAGAAATCCATTGGTCTTAGGAACCAAAAACTTTGGTGCAAATCCAAATAAAAGTAATAAAATACTTAATAAACTCAACCATACTTTTAGCTATCTTCTTATTAACCCTCCCACTAGCCCATAACCTTATATTCCCTGGCCATACCAAACAATTCCCACAATACTGTAAAAACATGGTCAAACTAGCCTTCTTCACCAGCTTACCAGCTCTTTTACTATTCATTAATTCAGGGCAGGAATCATCAATTACTAACTGACAATGACTATCAATCGGCCCATTGAATATATCAATGAGCTTTAAACTAGATTATTTCTCTATCATATTCATCCCTATCGCATTTTATGTAACCTGATCTATTCTAGAATTTTCATTATGATATATACACTCAGACCCATACATCCACCGATTCTTTAAATATCTCATCACCTTCCTACTAACCATAATTATCCTAGTATCCGCCAACAACCTGTTCCAATTATTCATTGGATGGGAAGGAGTAGGCATCATGTCATTTATACTAATCGGATGATGATATGGACGAACCGATGCCAACACCGCAGCAATTCAAGCAATCCTATACAACCGGATCGGCGACATTGGACTTTTCCTATCTATAGCCTGATTAATAATCAACAATAATTCATGAGACCTTCAACATATTTTTATATCACATATAAACTCTCTAGCCCTGGTAGGGCTAATCCTAGCAGCAACAGGTAAATCAGCCCAATTTGGTCTACACCCATGACTACCTTCAGCTATAGAAGGCCCTACCCCAGTCTCTGCTCTACTGCATTCAAGTACAATAGTAGTAGCCGGAATTTTCCTACTAATCCGCTTTCACCCCATACTAGAAACCAACAGTATAGCACTATCAATTACCCTATGTCTCGGAGCCATAACAACTCTATTTACCGCTATTTGTGCTATCACACAAAATGACATCAAGAAAATCGTAGCATTTTCCACATCAAGTCAACTCGGCCTCATAATAGTAACCATTGGACTGAATCAACCACACCTAGCATTCCTCCATATTTGCACTCACGCCTTCTTCAAGGCCATATTATTCCTATGTTCAGGATCCATCATTCATAGCCTTAATGACGAACAAGACATTCGAAAAATAGGAGGACTACTCAAAATTCTTCCTATTACATCATCTGCACTAATCACAGGAAGCCTAGCACTCATAGGCACACCATTTCTAGCAGGCTTTTACTCAAAAGATTCTATTATTGAAGCAATAAATACATCTTATACCAATTCATGAGGTCTAACAATTACTATAATTGCCACTACCCTGACAGCCGTCTACAGCTTACGAATTATTTACTTCGCTTTACTAAACGAACCTCGCTTTACCACCATGTCTCCAATCAATGAGAATAACCCAAACCTAACTAACCCAATCATACGTCTAGCTATAGGAAGCATTTTTGCTGGCTTCATCCTAACAACCAACATCCCGCCTACATCCATAATCACTATAACAATACCACCTATTACAAAATTATCTGCTCTCCTAGTAACAATTTTAGGAATCCTAATCTCACTAGAACTCAACTCCTTAACAAATAAATCTCCTATAATAACCCTTATCCATACTCATCACTTCTCAAACATGCTAGGATACTTTACTCATCTTTTCCACCGTACAACCCGACTAGCAAATCTACAAATAGGCCAACACATCGCTACCATACTAATTGATCTAAACTGATACGAAAAAACTGGGCCAAAAAGCCAAACAAACCTTCACAACTATATATCAAAATCTATTGTCTCTACCCAAAAAGGACTAATCAAAATGTACTTTATATCCTTTATTATCTCTATATTAATTATTCTTACAATTACCTAAATCGCCTACGAACCACTTCCAATACAATATAAATAGTGATAAATAAAATTCAACCTAACAAAACCAAAGCCCATCCGCCACACCCATATATTAATGATACACCACTATAATCTTGTCCTACACAAAAACTACCCACAGGATCGAACAACTCCACAGCAGTGTATACCTCAACATCCCCTGAAATTATAAATCAAAATATCTCAATTAACATAGCAAACAACAATATGCTAAAAGCCACTATATTACCAACCCAACTCTCAGGATACTCTTCAGTAGCTATTGCAGCAGTATAACCAAAAACTACCAACATCCCACCAAGATAAACTATAAATACTACTAATCCTAAAAAAATATCCTCAAAACTCACAACCATACCACAACCTAGACCTCCACTTATTACCAAACTTAAACCACCATAAATAGGAGAAGGCTTGGAAGCAAAAGCAACAAATCCAATAATCAATAAAATAGAAAATAGAAAAATAATCATCATTTTCACCATTTCAGCATGGACTCTAACCATGACCTATGGCATGAAAAACCATTGTTGTTATTCAACTACAAAAACCTAATGATAAACCTTCGTAAAACCCACCCTTTAACAAAAATTATCAACCACTCCTTCATCGATCTTCCAGCCCCATCAAACATCTCCGCCTGATGAAACTTCGGATCACTTCTAGGAGTATGCCTAATAATCCAAATCCTAACAGGCCTATTCTTAGCTATACATTACACCTCGGACACCTCAACAGCCTTCTCATCAGTAGCCCACATCTGCCGAGACGTAGATTACGGATGACTCATTCGTAATCTCCACGCTAATGGCGCCTCCATATTCTTCATATGCTTATTCCTGCACGTAGGCCGAGGAATCTACTACGGATCGTTCCTTTATAAAGAAACATGAAACATTGGAGTCATCCTACTACTAACCGCTATAGCAACAGCCTTTGTTGGATACGTCCTACCCTGAGGACAAATATCCTTCTGAGGGGCTACAGTAATCACAAACCTATTATCAGCTATCCCATACATTGGTACTACTCTTGTAGAATGAATCTGAGGGGGATTCTCAGTAGATAAAGCTACTCTAACCCGATTCTTCGCCTTCCACTTTATTCTACCATTCATCATTATAGCCCTTGTAATCGTCCACCTTTTATTTCTTCACGAGACAGGCTCAAACAACCCATCTGGCATCGACCCAAATTCAGACAAAATCCCATTCCACCCCTATTACACCATTAAAGACCTCCTAGGATTAGCCCTTATACTCCTAACCCTATTACTACTAGCATTATTTTCCCCAGACATACTAGGAGATCCAGACAATTTCTCACCTGCCAATCCGCTAAATACTCCTCCGCACATTAAACCAGAATGATATTTCCTATTTGCTTACGCTATCTTACGATCAATCCCAAACAAACTAGGAGGAGTTCTAGCACTACTAGCATCCATCCTTATCCTTCTAATTATCCCTCTTCTACACACCTCTAAACAACGCAGCCTAATATTCCGACCAATCTCACAAACACTATTCTGACTACTAACAGCCAACCTTCTCACATTAACCTGAATTGGTGGACAACCAGTAGAACAACCATACATCATCATTGGTCAAACAGCATCCATCACATACTTCCTACTAATTATCGTTCTAATACCAGCAGCAGGATTACTAGAAAACTATATACTTAAACCAAAATGAAGAGTCCAAGTAATTTAACCAAAATACTGGCCTTGTAAGCCAGCAACGAAGGAAAATACCCTTCCTAGGACATCAAGAAGAAGGCACATTACCCTACCATCAACACCCAAAGCTGACATTCTAATTAAACTACTTCCTGACAGCCAAAACATCACACCTTCTTAATGCACAAAATAAACAAATCATTAGACATGTCAACCGCACATAATTATCTTAAGATATTATTCAAAACAAACATTAACCACCTTCACATAATAACTAATAATATAAAACATAAATATGTATTACCCACATTAAAATATTGTCCCCTAACATATTATAATCCATATAAAATTCAAAAGTACTTAAAACATAAAACTAAACTTGACTATAAAATGATTCAAGCAATATTTTAAATTCAAAAATCAAACATGCGTAGACATTATATTATTTATTTTACATAGACATTATATTATTTATTTTACATAGACATTATATTATTTATTTTACATAGACATTATATTATTTATTTTACATAGACATTATATTATTTATTTTACATAGACATTATATTATTTATTTTACATAGACATTATATTATTTATTTTACATAGACATTATATTATTTATTTTACATAGACATTATATTATTTATTTTACATAGACATTATATTATTTATTTTACATAGACATTATATTATTTTATTTTACATAGACATTACATTATTTATTTTACATAGACATTATATTATTTATTTTCATAGACTTATATTATTTATTTTACATAGACTTATATATTTATTTTCT